AAATTAATTAAATTAAATTATAAATTAATAGGGTATTGAATTTAATAATAGGAGACTAGAAATAAAAATCTCTTTCTTGCATCCATTTTCATTTTCCATCCCATTATCGGAACAAAAATATTGTATGTATTCATATGGATGGAAATATTTGTTACATGAAACCACGATCTGATAGATATCTATCTAAGTATCTAAAATAGATATTATAAATCATTTTATATATATAATAAAATAGAAAGTGATCGTGTCTTGTGTGCTGGAATCAAAGAAAGGTATTTTAAACGCCTCTTATGTATGTTGTGCTTGGAATAAATCTTTCGCTGTAAAGTAAGGGAATGGAATGGCATTCCTATACAACATCTAGAAACAAGAAGATTTAATCGGAAATATCGACAGATTCCCGCGTAGTCCAAAGAAATATGAAAATGAAAAAAAAAAAAGATCCACTGTTCCAATTTTATCTCTAATCGAATTTTAATATCAGATTTAATATCAGAATAGTGGATATAGTTATGATTCAATGGGTTAGGTCCACTTACTTTTTCTTTTGTTGATTTCTAATTGATTTGATTGGAATAATAGAACAAAGTAATAGGAATATTTGGAGATTCAAGTAGACAACTTAGCATTAGTCATTATAAACTTATCATTATAATATTTATAACAATATAATAAACATAATAACAAATGTTCAACTTTATAACTATAATTACTAGACTTCATTAGTATTTAATATAATTTCAATATAAAAATTAATTATATTACAATTACATTTTATGGTTTGTTACTTTTTTATTACAAATGGCAACAATATCTCTATAAATATGAATACTGCCGTTGGAGTTTTATGAAAAAACCAAAGCCCCTTATCGGATTTGAACCGATGACTTACGCCTTACCATGGCGTTACTCTACCACTGAGTTAAAAGGGCCCGTTTACTTCAACCCCTGAATAAGCCGCTAGTTACTATGAGTTTAGTGTATATACTTATTATATGTTATATGTCTATAGACATATCTTATACGTTTATACGTTATAATCTATGTAATAGATATATCTTAGACGCATAGTGGTTCATTCAGGAAGGCTCAATTTGATTTACCTAGTGAGTATAGAATATACTAGTAAGTGTAGGTAAAAAAAGGTTTATTGATATTGGATTTGATAAATATCAATGCAATGAATTGTTTCCAGACCGTCCGACCCAAATTTCTTTCCATTATTTTCCATTATAACGAAATTAATTTGATTGATACATGTACCTACCAATTCAACATAGCTCCGAAATATTTTATCGAAGCAATCGTTGATAAAGAGATTCGGCCTGTCCTCTGAACCAAAAAAAATTTAGAGAAAAAAGTTCAATAACTTATCGTTTTTTTTTATTTGAATTTCCTGTCTTAGTGTGAGGTAGAAATATGCCCGCCTAATCTTAACAATGAGTGAATCGATGAATGAAAGCGTAAGAATGGGGTTTAATCCCCCTTTCTGGTAGACCAATTACTCACCGAAAAGTGCTATCCTTTGTATTGAGTCATACCATTCCCATTCTATTATATTGTATATTGACAATTTCAAAAAACTATTCATACTATGAGCATAGTATGATGGCGGTCGGGCAAGTATGCCCCCATCGTCTAGTGGTTCAGGACATCTCTCTTTCAAGGAGGCAGCGGGGATTCGACTTCCCCTGGGGGTAGGGTACTATGAAAGGAAGTTGATCATGGACTATCAATAAGCATGAAATTGATTCTTCCTGGGTCGATGCCCGAGCGGTTAATGGGGACGGACTGTAAATTCGTTGGCAATATGTCTACGCTGGTTCAAATCCAGCTCGGCCCAATAATTCGCCGATCCGCCATGAAATGATATAACCCATTTGTTGTTTTCCCGAAATGCTCGATCCCAATAGGAAAAAAGTCAAATTTTTTGATATATCTCTACCACTATTTAGTTACTCTATTTAATTTATTTTTTTTTTCCAACAAATTCTGATTTTTCTAATGATCTAGATTCATATCAGGATCAGTAAGTGTAAAGGCTAAGGACAAGAGTAAAATAAAGAAAAACGAACTTTTTTCATTGAAAGATTGATTATCCAATTGATTTGGCAATAACGAAAAGATTATTAGTAATCCACGCCGCTTTCGCTAAAGTGCATATCCATATGGATATCAATATATCACTCGCTTCTCTGTTCCAACATGACAATTCTAATCGAAAATCTAAATCGAAAGGGTTTGAATGAAAGCATTAAGAATAGGTATACTGTACACTTTATTTTATTATGTTATTTCCCTGGGATTGTAGTTCAATTGGTCAGAGCACCGCCCTGTCAAGGCGGAAGCTGCGGGTTCGAGCCCCGTCAGTCCCGACGGATCCAAATCCAATAAAAAAAATACATCAATTCGTCTCTCCATTTTTCTGTGAAAGGGAGTACAAATAGCAGAATTTCATTCCCAACCGGATCCCTCTTTTTTTTTTTTCATTTCGATTCGATTGTTTGTTTTGGTTTGGTTAAAATCAACGGTAAGGTAAGTGTAAGGGCGGTTAGATGATACTTCATCAGATGATTGTACAAGGATCAGATGATTGTACAAGGAAGGCGGAAAGTTATAGAAAAAAAAGAATGGAAAAGAATGAGAAATCAAAATTTAAATTTGAAATTTAAATTAATTTAAAGGAATTTTTGATTGGATCAGGAATCAACCTTTGAAGTCGGTATGGATAAAAGATCTTCCTATGTTATACTATTCAATTCTTGACGATGAATCGATTTGATAGCCCAGATATTGTTATTCATGATATTGATCTGATTCGATTACATCGAGACGTAATTCATCCCATTGAATTTACAGACGAAAGATTTATCATCTCTATGGGATTAAATCCCGAGTTATTGCCAATTAAAGAAAAATGAAACGATGAAATTATGGAAGTCAATATTCTTGCATTTATTGCTACTGCACTGTTCATTCTAGTTCCTACTGCTTTTTTACTTATAATATACGTAAAAACAGTAAGTCAGAGCGATTAATTTGAATTAAACTTGACTTTTTAGTTCTTATCAATGATTGAAGAAAAGAAATAAAACGAAAAAGATTCCAATTTCGCGTATTAAATGAATGAAATGAACGAAATAGAATCAGCAGTATTCTATGAGAGAAGATAGTATGGTAGAAAGAAAGATTCATATTTTTCTTTCTACCATACTATCTAGTATTGTCATTGTACTGTATAAAGTTTACTGTCTGAAGATACAGGTTAATTTAATATATATCAATCTACATTATTATCTTCATATATATAGATATATAGATATCAATTCCATATATAAATTACATAGTGTCGTGTCGCAATTCTATTTCTTCATCTAGTTCTATTTAATTTGTGTTGATTCCAATCGGAAGTAATCGAAAGACAACTCTTATTCGTACGATTCTAATTCCTGTATTTCGGATTATTTTTAATATGAATCCCGATATCCATTGAAAGAAGGAAAAAAACCAATGAAGGAAAAAAGGGTATGGATAAAATAAAAGCAAGTAATCTGTTTGTTAGCATTCCGACAAAGAAGTAATTGAATTGATTGAGCAGTTGACAGAGGTTCCGGGGGTTTCCGTGGGAACTTCTTCGGATTTCGAAAAGGATTAGTAAACCTCACCGATTTTTAACGTTTGAACCATGATATGAAATGAGTTCAATAAAGCAAGCATAAATAAAATTTATAAAACAATAAACCACATAATAAAACAAGCGTTAAGTGCGCAATATGTGACTCGCCCAAGACAATATTTTATTATGTGGAGTTGTAGTATCTCGTTGGACAACCACTATGTTGTTTCCCATAAAAAATGTGTATCCATGTAATAACAGATTTCTTTTCTCTTTGAACAGTAAAAGGAAAAAAAAAAAAAATTAAAAAAAGGTTCCGTTCTTTCCCATTGCCCATATATAACTTTGGTAAGAGTCGGTTCATCGAAATAGAAAAGTTATGAAGAATACGGTTGGAATCAATTTCCTACCATTTGTATTCCTTTCGAAATACAAACATGGGAATAATTGAAATATTTGTTTGATTGAAAGAGTTCATATATTATTCATAGAATCCATTACTCCACTAGAATCAAATACCGTTTCGAAATGAAGATGTTTTTTATTTCCATTTCAAAATGGAATTTTAATTTAAAAAGTGAAATTAAAATAAAAAAAGGCTTTGCAGGAAGATCTATAAAAAAAATTGATACAGTTTGGTTCCTAAATTCAATTAGCAGTACTTCTAGAGTCCACTTCTGCCCCATACTACAAGTGAAAGGGAAAATGTAAAGACTACCATTACAGCAGCCCAAGCGAGACTTACTATATCCATGTGAATTATGTCCTCTATCTCTATGAATATGAAGGAATTATTCAATTATTGTTCACTAATAATAAATTATTGTTCACTAATAATAAAAAAATCACTGGCGCAGAGTCAACGGGGGGTTCTGACCCAACACTGTTGATAAAACAATCCAATAAATCCAATTATAACACGTTCTTATAATTAGAAGATTTCTGGTATAATCGGAAAACATTAAGCACCAGCAAAATACGCGGGACAGCCTTTTGAAGTATCAAAGGGCTGTTACTAACATGGAGTAATAATAAAACCTATTCTTTCTTTTGGTGCCCTTCATTTTATTAAATTTTTATTAAATAAAAAGTATAAAAATATAGAATCAAGATAGATCACTATCTACCGCATACCCTTATTTCTTTCTTTCCCACTTTTCCCATTTGATCTACGTCTCCTATTGGCTCTATGAAACAATCGAAGACGTCCTATTACACGTTCTTGATTAGAGATTAAAGTAAAAATATTAGAGATTAAAGTAAGAATTTCTTTTTGTACTTTATTTAATTTAAAATTTCTATTATTTATAAATTTATAATATAAATTTATAATTTCTATTATTTATAATTTCTATTTATAAATTTATATTATAAATAGAAATTA